AAAATAGAAAATTCATTAAAAGTTGGTATCAAGCCGTTTTCTCCAAAATGGACTAGATTCTATTGAAAAAGAAATGATCAAAATTGAAGTTATTTTCAAATCCAATTCTTTTATTCCAAATATTCAAAAATTACTTAAATAAGCGGATAAATTAATTTTTTTTACCTATGTAATTTGGAATTCTATTTTTTTTTTTTTTTAGTACTATCTATAATGACTGATGAATCAAGAACTTTCAATTAGAACTAAACTAATTCTGTCAATTGATTTTTTCTTACCGTCGTATCTGAAAAAATGGAAACTTAGGTAAGTGTTTTATCAACATATGCAGCAAAAGAAGATATCTAATTTAGCTCTTTCATGCCTACTATAACTAGTTATTTCGGTTTTCTATTGGCTGCTTCAACTATAACCCCAGCTCTATTAATTGGTTTGAACAAGATACGACTTATTTGAAATGAATTGAATGAACAAATTCATAAAAATAAATATTTCTCTTTCAGGTATTCTATGGCTCCTTCCCGTGTCAATTGTTAATTCTTGGTCATTGAGATTCGCGGATTTTTCAGATTAATATTTAGGGATAGATCTTACCTTTCTTTTTATCTCCTCAAACAAATCGAAATGATTGAAGTTTTTCTATTTGGAATCGTCTTAGGTCTAATTCCTATTACTTTAGCAGGATTATTTGTAACTGCATATTTACAATACAGACGCGGTGATCAGTTGGACCTTTGATTGAATAACATTTTTTTTTTATTGACCTCCTCCTTGCAGGAGGTCAAATTCAAGTTGCAATTCAACTGTGTTTTGGTAAGTTTTTTTATTGTGATTCGAAATAACATAAACGGAATCACGCTCTGTAGGATTTGAACCTACGACATCGGGTTTTGGAGACCCGCGTTCTACCGAACTGAACTAAGAGCGCTTTCTTATGCCAGGAGATACGATTGTAAAGAAAAGGATTTTTGCATTTTTGTACCCCCAATGCGTCTTGCATACATTGGTATGCAAAAATGAAAGATTATGTCCGATTTTATTTAATTGATCTCACTCAATTAATCCCTCGTTACCGCCCATAGGAGAAGTAATAGGTAGGGATGACAGGATTTGAACCCGTGACATTTTGTACCCAAAACAAACGCGCTACCAAGCTGCGCTACATCCCTTTTTAAAATTGTTGTACAGTGTCATTGTACAAAATCCATGTCTTGTTTTCCATATCGTTATTTTCTCCTCTATCCATATAGAATTTTCTTGTCATTTCTTCTTTTTGGTTTCATATAATAAAAGAATTATATACATCTGAAACCTAACGTATAAAAAAAGAATGAATATTTATCGGTAATGCTTAGGAAGAAGGGGATCCCCTTTTTTAGGAACAGGGATAGGAAAATCTCATCTACTGTTCATTATACATATCCGTTTTTGTTAGGAATTCCGTACAAAAAAATACAAATGATCTTGAACTACAGCATCTGACCATATATGTATTACAATAAAGAAGGAGGATTTTCAATGCAAGATATAAAAACATATCTTTCCACAGCACCTGTGCTAACTACTCTATGGTTTGGGTCTTTAGCGGGTCTATTGATAGAAATTAATCGTTTATTCCCAGATGCTTTGTCATTCCCTTTTTTTTCATTCTAGTTATTGATATGCGAAAAAATGAAGAAAATTGGAGATACAATTCTACGCGACGTGACTAAAACTTCGCCCCCCCTTTTTCAGTTCTTTAGGATAGGAAGGAAAGAAAAATAAAAAGTGTATTGAACCTCAGCAAAAATCCGGTGGATCTAAAATCCTATTTTGGGGAACAGAAATGGAAAGAGGGTCCAGTGTAAGGTAAATAAAAGCTTCACGAAAGCATAGCATAGAAAAAGATACTTAAATGAAATACTGGGATTAGAATACGAATAATTGATAGTTAGAAAAAATTGTATTACTTACATTATTACTATATAAATAATATTCTATTAATATTAATTAGAATTACATAAATAATTAGAACGAAAACTTTAGAAATGGAATTTCTAGTTAGTAACTTCTATTGATATTTGATATTGATTTTTTTTCTTTTCGTCTTCTTAGGTTCGGGTCGAAAATAGAAGAGTTAAGTCGATCAAACAAAAATTCAAAGGAGGTTCATGGCTAAGGGTAAAGATGTCCGGGTTAGAGTTATTTTGGAATGCACAAGTTGTATCCAAAATGGTGTCAATAAGGAATCGCCGGGCATTTCTAGATATATTACTCAAAAGAATCGACACAATACACCCAGTCGATTAGACTTGAGAAAATTTTGTCGCTATTGTCACAAGCATACGATTCATGGGGAAATAAAGAAATAGATCGAACGAAACACGTGTGTATGATCTTTCAAATCAAAGGAGGAGGAAAAGGAAGAACTTAACATTACCACATATACATATATATATATAATATACAAAATACAAATAAAACCTATTTTGGTCGGATCTGAAATCAATAAAAAAATAGAATTTTAGAGATAAGGAATAAACCATGGATAAATCCAAGCAACCTTTTCGTAAATCCAAGCGATCTTTTCGTAGGCGTTTTCCCCCAATTGAATCGGGGGATCGAATTGATTATAGAAACATGAGTTTAATTAGTCGATTTATTAGTGAACAGGGAAAAATATTATCTAGACGGGTGAATAGATTGACCTTGAAACAACAACGATTAATTACTATTGCTATAAAACAAGCTCGTATTTTATCTTTGTTACCTTTTCTTAATAATGAAAAACAGTTTGAGAGAGCAGAGTCGATTCCTAGAACTACTGGTCCTAGAACCAGAAATAAATAGATATACTCTTCCATTGATTCAAAACTCTAATTGGAACCCAAGCTCAGATTGATGTTTTGTTCGAAAAAGCCTCAAATCTGGATTTGATTGTTGTGTTATAAGAAACAATAAATAGGGAAAGGAAGGAAGGAATCTTTTTTTGAAAGATGTTTATTCATTCCTACTACTTATCTAAATTTCTTAATTTATTTTTGTTCTATCTTCCCGGAGGCCGCTCTCCGGGGAATTCAATTCTGTTTCAAGCATTCCTATATATGACTTTAGAATAGAATCTCTTTTATTTGATAATCTTATTGGAAATCATGTAAAGACAATTCTTATTTGATATAGCTATTTGCGCAAGTATTTTACGATTAAGAAGCAATTGCTTCTTGTACAGATTGTGTATGAATCTACTATAACTATAGAATACCCCATTCTCACGAACTGCTGCATTTATCCGAGTGATCCACAAACGACGAAAGTCCCTCTTTTGCCTGTCCCTATCTCGATGAGAGGAAACCAAAGCTCTCATTTTCTGTTGAGTAGCGGTTCGGGTAAGCCTTGAATGAGCCCCTATAAAGGTTGATGCAAATAAACGAATTTTTGTTCGACGTCTCCGAGCTATATATCCTCGTTTAACTCTGGTCATTGAATCAAATTAAACTTTAATGAATAACTAATTGATTTCTCTTCTTTCAGTCATCCTTTTATCCCCCGATTGATTAATAACAAAACGGATTTTTCCGATATATAAAATATAAATTCCAATGGCTTTTGCTACTATGACCTTCCCAACCACTATTTTTTATTTCTTCCAGGTAAAATACCTGGAAATAGGAAATTCCAGCGATATTAAATAAATAAAAGAAATAAAAAATAGTGGGTTCCGTCGTTTCTATGGTTACTTCGTAAACGGTGAGGTCCTCTCTATACACCGGAGCCCCCTCTTTCATTTAATCAAATGTTATTGTGAACTTGTATAGTTCACTCTCCTTGGCTCTACCAATCAATTATACAGTAATAGCTCTTTTCACAAGAAAGGATATCCATACAGTGACGGCATTTAATTATGAAAGTTGGCTAGGTAGCTGACCTTGTTAGTCCGTTCTTTCAAAAATAGGAACATAACCTTTTTACTTCTTATAGTACTATTTCCTCCGCTTAATGGATAACTATTTGCTATGCTACCAATGGGGAATTGCTTCTCATCTCAAATTGAGGTGATTGGATTTGCACCAATGGAAACCATAAATTTCAACTTCATACACAAAAAATATAGGTATATGATAGATCTTCATTTTTTTTTTTCTTAGTTTATTTTTAGATAGTAAATGGCTTTTTCCACTCTATCTATCCTATTCATTGGTACTGGTGATTGGTACTGGAAAAATTGTTTCATTTGTTCGAACTCATGATCTAAACGAGTCGCACATACACCCTAGTACATGTTCCCCTACGCTGAGGACATCCTCGAAGCGCGGGAGATTTCGTGATATTTCTTATTGGCTGTCTTGTGTTTCTAATAAGTTGTTTAATTGTCGGCATATCATAATAATATATATATAACAAAATTGGTTGGTTTAGATCGATCTTAACCTGATGATTGATAATTATGAATTATTTCCATTCAATATAAAATCGCGGAAAATTCGAATTATGGTTTGAAGCGGAATCATGTATTTACACGGAATCCCCAGTATTTTCATTTTCGACCGCTACAAGATCAACAATTCCATGAGCTTGGGCTTCTGTTGCTGACATAAAAACATCCCTTTCCATGTCTTCGGATATAACCCATAAAGGGTTGCCCGTTCTTTGTACATAAACCTTTGTGAGGGTTTCGCGAAGTTTCAGTAGTTCTTCCGCTTCCAGGATAAATTCGCCTGCTTGCGCCTCATAAAAAGAACTAGCAGGCTGGTGAATCATAACCCTGATAATATTTGATATAACATCATGCATGAACGGTTCTTCTATCTCGCACGATTGGGCTAAAGTAAGGGATAAAAAAACAAGAAGAAAAAAAAAAACAAATAGAATTGAACAGCCGTACAGGCATCCTTTGTGCATTGCATACGGCTCTGCAATGGAATTTCCTTTCTATTCTATCGAAGAAAAAAATAGAATCCATCCGATCCAGATCGTTGAATGATCCATTTACCACCCTTCCTTTCGTATTGTAGGAGTAAAAAAATACTATGATGGTTCTGTTGCTTTCTATATTTATCTCGTCTGCGATTTAGCAATCCCAAAGTTTCTTTTTGATATGATCAAATAAGGAAAAATGATCTTTTTTTTTTTTTATTTTCGCACTCTTTCTTTCGTAACATAAATATCAGAAAGAGACTTCTGGTGTGCAAGAAAAATGGTTTGTGACGCTGAAAATGTACTCCCGACACATAAATAAAATCAAATCGGAAATAACCTTTGTTTCATACTACTATCTCGATACAAAATCTCGTGTTAGGAAAAACTATAATAGTTTGTTCATATCGAACTCGAAGTGCCATGCTATTATTACCTATTATTCACATTCGATATGGCGAAGGCATAGTCTTCTTCTTTTTTTTTCAAACTCATTGGCGCCAAGCGTGAGGGAATGCTAGACGTTTGGTAATTTCTCCTCCGACCAGAATAAAAGATCCCATTGAAGCGGCTAATCCCATGCATATTGTATGTACATCAGGCGAAACAAATTGCATAGTATCATAAATGGCTATTCCTGGTATTACCCATCCGCCGGGGGAGTTTATAAACAAATAAAGATCCTTAGTATCATCTTCTATACTGAGATATACCATGAGACCAACAAGTTGATTTGAGATCTCGCTATCAACTTCTTGGCCTAAAAAAAGTAATCTTTCTCGATAAAGTCGGTTGATTAGGACAAAATTGTATCCCTTTTGAACCGTACGTGCACCTTTGGATGCATACGGTTCAAAAAAATTGCGAAAAAAAGAATCAACGTGTCGATTCCAATCCTATCTCTTTTTTTTTTTTTACAGATTTCTGTTTTTCTAATGAAAATGAAGGGGTTTTTCTTCTATTTTTCAAAAAAATATGAGTTTTAGCTCCCTTCCCTAAAAAAAAGAATTTACCGAACTTAATTTATTTATTTTTATTGAATTAACCTTCATTGATGTATTGTTTCGTCGAGATTCAAATCACGATGTCATTTTCTTGTTCCTGAATGGGTCCTTTCAATTCTTTTAGGTTCATGTTCTACTCCGGGGAAAGATCTACCCGAATTCTATTTGCACATATAGGACAAATGATCTCAGTACCATTTCTTTTTGCTACGACTTTTTTCAATTCGTTTCATGCCTCCCCCAAACTATTCGATGTATTCATCATACTGGTTGGCATGGCAGTTTGAGATCACCCCTATAATTAAATACTAAGAATCGTCTATGCTACAAGTGGTAATTGTACATATATTACTATTACCAATTTGGTATTTTCTGAACGGAGCCTGGATACTTGATTTTATTAGTCCAAGTCAACCATAAATTCTTCTAATTGATAATATTGATCCTCAATATAAATTGATCTAATTTCACTTCACGCTCCGAATGATTGATTCTTCAATCAATACAATATTTCTTGGGCGAAACAGAGGATATCTCAATCGGGGGAGAAAACGGGTAAATCCCATATGACCCAATATGTCTGACAAGTCGCACTATACGTCAACCCAAACTGCATCTTCCTCTCCAGGACTCCGAAAAGGTACTTTTGGAACACCAATAGGCATTAAATTAAAGAAAAAAATTAAGTACTATACTTCACTTTAATATGGAAACGTAAGAATCAGTTTATTGTCTTCATCATTTTTTTCTGTTTATTCTAGTTTATACATAAATTGGAAGGTTTTTAGAGAAAGACAGAATGAATAAATCAAAATTTTAATGAAGGGATCGACTGTTCGAATAATAAACAAGTATCCATGCATTCGTTCCCACAAAATGGGACCAATGCTCCCATTGCGTATTGGTACTTATCGGGTATAGAATAGATCTGCTTCTCTTTGTTCTTACGAACAGAATTTTTCCGTTATTTTCAACGGAATAGAATAAATAGTAACCTTTTCTCATACAAAATCCGCTGAAAAGTACATAACATAGTATATTCCAATGCGATAAAGTTACATAGTGTCTATTTTTCTTTGATAAAGGGGTATTTCCATGGGTTTGCCTTGGTATCGTGTTCATACTGTCGTATTGAATGATCCCGGTCGATTGCTTTCTGTCCATATAATGCATACGGCTCTAGTTTCGGGTTGGGCCGGTTCGATGGCTCTATACGAATTAGCGGTTTTTGATCCCTCTGACCCCGTTCTTGATCCAATGTGGAGACAAGGTATGTTTGTTATACCCTTCATGACTCGTTTAGGAATAACCAATTCGTGGGGTGGTTGGAGTATTTCAGGAGGAACTATAACCAATCCGGGTATTTGGAGTTATGAAGGCGTGGCAGGGGCACATATTGTGTTTTCTGGCTTGTGCTTTTTGGCGGCCATCTGGCATTGGGTGTATTGGGACCTAGAAATATTCTGTGATGAACGTACGGGAAAACCCTCTTTGGATTTGCCCAAGATCTTTGGAATTCATTTATTTCTTTCAGGGGTGGCTTGCTTTGGTTTTGGCGCATTTCATGTAACAGGCTTATATGGGCCTGGAATATGGGTGTCCGATCCTTATGGACTAACTGGAAAAGTACAATCTGTAAGTCCAGCGTGGGGCGCGGAAGGTTTTGATCCTTTTGTTCCAGGAGGAATCGCCTCTCATCATATTGCAGCAGGTACACTGGGCATATTAGCGGGCCTATTCCATCTTAGTGTCCGTCCGCCTCAACGTCTATACAAAGGATTACGTATGGGCAATATTGAAACTGTACTTTCTAGTAGTATCGCTGCTGTTTTTTTTGCAGCTTTTGTTGTTGCTGGAACTATGTGGTATGGTTCAGCAACTACCCCAATCGAGTTATTTGGTCCCACTCGTTATCAGTGGGATCAGGGATACTTCCAGCAAGAAATATATCGAAGAGTTGGTGCTGGACTAGCCGAAAATCTGAGTTTATCGGAAGCTTGGTCTAAAATTCCCGAAAAATTAGCTTTTTATGATTACATTGGTAATAATCCGGCAAAAGGAGGATTATTCAGAGCGGGCTCAATGGACAGCGGAGATGGAATAGCTGTTGGATGGTTAGGACACCCCGTCTTTAGAGATAAAGAAGGGCGCGAACTTTTTGTACGTCGTATGCCTACTTTTTTTGAAACATTCCCGGTAGTTTTGGTAGATGGAGACGGGATTGTGAGGGCAGATGTTCCTTTTCGAAGGGCGGAATCAAAGTATAGTGTTGAACAAGTAGGTGTAACCGTTGAGTTCTATGGTGGCGAACTCAATGGAGTCAGTTATAGTGATCCTGCTACTGTGAAAAAATATGCTAGACGTGCACAATTAGGTGAAATTTTTGAATTAGACCGGGCTACTTTGAAATCCGATGGTGTTTTTCGTAGCAGTCCAAGGGGTTGGTTCACTTTTGGGCATGCTACGTTTGCTTTGCTCTTCTTTTTCGGACATATTTGGCATGGCGCTAGAACCTTGTTCAGAGATGTTTTTGCTGGTATTGATCCAGATTTGGATGCTCAGGTGGAATTTGGAGCATTCCAAAAACTTGGAGATCCGACTACAAGGAGACAAGTAGTTTGATACAAGATTGCTCTGGTATCTTTCACCTCTATTTTTTTTTTTTATTTGAATAGGGTACCCGAGAAATATTGACTTGAATCGCCTTCTTTTCTTTGATTCTTTCCCTTTTTTTATATGGTATGGTAAATGATCCCACCCAAACGAATAGGTGTGAAAGCTATAATTGTAAACCACGATCGAATCTATGGAAGCATTGGTTTATACATTCCTTTTAGTCTCGACTTTAGGGATAATTTTTTTCGCTATCTTTTTTCGAGAACCGCCTAAGGTTCCGACTAAAAAATGAAATGATTTTTTATTATATCAACTGAAGTAATGAGCCTCCCATATTGGGAGGCTCATTACTTCAACTAGTCTAGTCCCCGTGTTCCTCGAATGGATCTCTTAGTTGTTGAGAGGGTTGCCCAAAAGCGGTATATAAGGCATACCCCGTAAAGCTTACAAGTAAACCAGATATGAAGATGGCGACTAGAGTTGCTGTTTCCATTTTTAGATAATTTCAAGATCACAATGGATCTACGATAAGATCGTTTATTTACAACTACAACGGAATGGTATACAAAGTCAACAGATCTCAACCAATGATTAAATAAGATTTATGGCTACACAAACCGTTGAGGGTAGTTCTAGATCTAGACCAAGACAAACTACCGTAGGGAATTTATTGAAACCATTAAATTCGGAATATGGTAAAGTAGCTCCGGGCTGGGGGACTACACCACTTATGGGAGTCGCAATGGCTCTATTTGCGATATTCCTATCTATTATTTTGGAAATTTATAATTCTTCCGTTTTACTGGATGGAATTTCGATGAGTTAGGTTCATAAGAACTATGAAGCCTTTGTTTTTTAAAAAAAAAAAAAAAAAAAATTACTTAAGACTCAGATTTATAGACCATTCTGGTAGTTCGACTGTGGAATTTCTTTGTTTCGGTATTTCCGGAATATGAGCGTGTGACTTGTTATAATTGATCCTATTGATAATACAGAGAATGATCCTGTCATCTCTATCAAGATGATTCTACCCCGTCGGATATTTATTCTAATATCCGGAGCACGGAATATATAGAATAGATCAATAAAAGAAATATTTGAACTATGATTCATACCTACTATTCAGACCTCGCAACCGGACTCAAAAAAAAAAACAATTTCAGATGGGTATTTCCTATCAAAAATCAAACGATTTTTCTTTCTTTAGACTTATTCATTTTGTCCGAAGGACAACTCTTTCTATAGATCTTGTTGAGTCATTACATCTACTCATTAAATAAGTGATGATCAAATGGTTTTTACTCAGAGAACCTTTGAATTTAGCCGGGGGCTAGATTTATAAATCATCGTGGTTCTAGTATGAATCTGAGGTTTTAATTGATTCGTAGGGTCTCAACAAGAGAATTCCTATCATATAGTAAAACAAGAGTCGATCCACATTACGCACAAAAAAAACAACAAATTAAATAACAAACCAAAATAGGAAA